TCCTTGTGTTACAAAAGAATTCTTTATTGCAGTCGTAAGAAAACAAGATGTTCCACGATAGTCAAGAATGGATCTTAACTTATACAAATTAAGAACTCGGCTTTGTGATAATTTGTAAAATAAATATGCTTGCGACAAGGAGGATAAGTCAAAAAAAAGATGTGAATTTTCCTTACTATTCTTAATATTGTAAAGTGCCCTTTTTAGAGTCGAAATAAAGTGACTTTCTTTTGGATTTTTTTTTTTTTTTATTTCAGGGTTTGTTTCATTATTGTAACTGTATTTATGGAATAAAAAAATGTTTGATTCAAGAACAAGTTGTGTAGGAATTCTGGCAATATGAATGATCCATAGAAAGAAATCTATGTATATTTTTTTAATGAAAATTTTGATAAAAAAATCTAATTTATAGATTAATCGAGTGCTTCTTCTTTTTATTTTTAATATTTGCCAAATATTTTTTGGTGATTTTACATTATAACTGGTTGTGTTAGGACTACTTTTTTTTCTTGGCGTTACTTTTTTTTTTTCTTTCGTAATACTCTTTATTTTATTTCTGATTGTACTTGTTCTATCAGTCATATTTTGAATTTTTTTTTCTATCAGTAAATAATTTGTCCCATCTCTAAAGTTCATTTTACTAAAGGAATCATGAATTGTCTGATTGTTGATTATAGGATCTTTTTCTTGGGTAGTTTCAATGGATTCATACACTTCTCTCAATCTAAATAATTGAGTTGGATTTCCTTTTGAGAGTTCTTTTTTTATTCTTTTAATAAAAGGAAATAAACCTTTTTTGATAACCCCCTTTTTTGTTTCTTTTGAGTCTTGTAGAATATTTTTGGTTTTTTCTTTTAAATTTCTTAGAACTTGAAAATTATTCTTTTTCCTTTTTCGAATTTCTTTTTTGACTTCCTTAAAAATAGGCTTAAAAAAGGAATATTTTTGGTGGGTAGAACCAAAAGGAAGGTTAGTGTGCGTTCCCCAAACCGTTAAAAAACAAAACTTTTTTTGTTCTTTTTTTAGTTCTTTATAAGAAGAAAAAGGGGACCGCGACTTAGATTTGTGCCAAGGTTTCAAATAGAAAGGAAATACTATTTTTATCTGAATACCCTCTTTAAACCAATTTTTCGGAAGTTCTAGTTCTGATACTTGAACACCATCATAAGTACATATAATATGCTTTTCTCTATTCCACTCCTGGAAATCCTCAGTCCACTCGGGGGGTTGGGACAATAAGATACGTCCTATATTTTTAACTATTATCAATGAGGATAAGAAAATATATTTTCTAAAAATTGATTGAAGTATTAATATAAAACTTCTTATTGCGTGCGGATATGGAAGGAAATCCCAGGCCTCCGTGATTTTTAGGAACGCTTTTTCCTTTATTTTGTTCTCCTCTTCTTCCTTTTCCCGTTGGTTCTCCTCTTCTTCCTTTTGTCTTTTTTTTTGTTCTTCCGTATAATCTTTGAATTCTGGGCCTTTACCCATCCCATTTTTAAAAAACAATTTCATCTGTTCGGGTATATTCAAAGAAAAAAGGAAGGATTTTTTGATTCTGTCCAAAAAAAGCGGGGAATGCGCATTTGCTTCAAACAGTTTCAAAATAACAGTTTTGCGCCTTTGGGCACGTATAGACCCCTTGATTAATTCTCGACGAAAATCAGATTCTTCCGAATAGTCTCTAATACGCACCCAGTTTTTGGCACCAGCCTTGCGACTACGTCGTTTGGCAGGCTTATAAAGCATTACACGGTCACTTTTTCTTGAACGTATATGATAATCCATCGGTAGACCTTCGTGAGCTTCGCCCGACAGGAATTGCAACTCGGTAATCAGTTTGTATGACCATCGAGGTACTTTTTTACTTATTTCTTTTATTACAATTTTTTTTCTTTTTTGACCATTAGGGCTAGTTAGAATTGTATTCAATAAAAATTGGAAAAATTTTGCTCTTTTTGCTGAACCAATCCTTCCTTGTTCTTTTTCTGAAAATAAAGAGAGGCCCTTCAAATTGAAACTCGATCCCGATTCTCTATCAAATTTACTGATTAAAGTAAAGAAATGACGATTTTCCGTTGAAAAAGTTTTTTTCTCAAATCGGTCTATTTTCTGTTCAAACTCTTGGTAATCAGTATCCGGAAGAAGGATACTATGAATCTTATTAATTTCCATTGTCTCTATGAAATTTTCTAACGAAATTTTTTTTATGATTGACGGTGAAAATTTTTTTTTGATTGTTCCACGATATGACCCATTCAAAATGGGATCATACATTTTAGGCAAGTAATCTTTTCTAGTCTTATCATTACACAATCTAGTACTTTTTTCGAGTATATCCAGAGAAAAAAATCCCGTATCTAGAGCCTCAATTCTATTTAAAAACTCGTTGTTTAAGTTGTTATTTTTGTGTTGGTTAGTATAAACCCAATGATTGTACAGTTCATCCGAAGAGAGTTTTTCTAGTGTAGGCAAGGACATCCTTCTTTGTATCATT